TTACTAATGGGATGTCCTAATACATTACAAAATTTTGCTTTAGCCAATGATCTAATTAGAGGAATAATTGGAATTCTTGTATCAAGCTTTTTCATAAGATTTTCCATTATAAATGACTTTTCCAACATTTGACTCCGTATCACTGAAGGATTTAGCCGCACATTTGAAAAATAGCCCAAAAAGTCAAATGAATGCTCGGATAATTGGTTTATATGGATCTTTCCTGGTTGAGACCAAACAAAAAAATGACATTGCCATAAATGGATAAGATAGTATTTCCATTTTTTCATCAAAAAGGGCGTATTCTTTGAAGCTAGAATGGATTTTCCTTGATATCTAACATAATGAATGAAAGGGTCCTTGAAGAACCATAGGGTGGACGGAAAATCCTTATCAAAGACTTCTACAAAATGTTCGATTTTTGCATAGAAATAGATTCGTTCAAAAAAGACTCCAGAAGATGTTAATCGTAAATAAGAAGATTTGTTACGGAGAAAAAGAAAGATGGATTCATATTCACATACATAAAAATTATATAGGAACAGGAAAAATCTTGGATTACTTTTTGAAAAAGTAGAAATCCTTTTTTTTGGAGTAATAAGACTATTCCAATTACAATACTCATAAAGAAAGAGCCTTAATAAATGAAAGGAGGAGGCATCTTTCACCCAGTATCGAAGGGTTTGAATCAAGATTTCCAGATGTATAGGGTAGGGTATTTGTACATCTGACACATAATTGAAATATGGAAATTTTTCCTCAAAAAAAGGAAATATTGAATGAATTGATCGTAAATTATAGGATTTTATGATTTCTGCCTTCTCTAAGGAAGAGATTAATTGTAGGGAAAATGGAATTTCCACGCTGACGGCAAGCCCCTCTGATATTATTTGAGAATACAAATTCTTGTTGTACCCCCAAAATGGATTTTTGTTAGAATTTTTAGCAGAAATAATCAAATGATTCTGTTGATACATTCGAGTAATTAAACGTTTTACAATTAGTAAACTAGATTTATTATCATAAGCTAGATTTTGCACCAAAATGGAACTATTTAAACCATGATCGTAAGCAAGTGCAAAAATATACTCCCGAAAAATAAGTGGGTATAGGAAGTCATGTTGACGAGATCTATCTAGTTCTAAATATACTTGAAATTCCTCCATTTTTTGAAATTTGATTTGGGCCAAAGATCGAAGATTTATTGGGTTATCAAATAATACATAGTGCGATACAGTCAAAACAGGGTATTCTATTCTAATAAAAAGGAAATAGATACCTAGAAAACAAGTAAGACTCATCAACGGACTCTCTCTACTCGCTTTTTCCATCTAATTGTTTTATGTTCGTTCTAGGATAACAAGATAGTTAGAAATCCTTTATTTTCTCAACCCAATCGCTCTTTTGATTTTGGAAAAAAAAAAAAGATCTTTATCAATATACTCTTTATTCTACACATTTATCGCCACCCCATAATCTAATTATAATGGAGAATAGCTAATAGTTAGGATTCATAACAAAAATAAATAATCCATTCATGGGAAAAGCTTTTCCCCCATCAAGTACTAATATTTTTTATTTTTAACGTAGAATTAGATGGGGGAATCATTCAAATTCAAAACAAAAGCTCGTTCCTTTTTGTTTCCCTATAATTGGAGCCACCAAACTCTATCCATTTATTAATTCAACCCAACTATGAATTTTTTTTGTTGCGAGCCAAGAATACAAACATGGATTTGGGCCCGATCCAATAAAAAGGAGATATTCTTAGAATTCTCCATTGATACGACATGCTGCTTTTTCCATTCATTCCTTTCTGGATCAGTCGTGGTTTTACAAACTCTACCGATGTTATGGACGAATCCATTGCTTCATAGAAATGTGTAAAAATTTGAGTCGCACTTAAAAGCCGAGTACTCTACCATTGAGTTAGCAACCCTAAAAAAAGAAACTACAAAAATAAACTAATAAAATGTGTAGATACAACCGCAATCAAAATAAATAAAAAGATTGAATTGGATAATAAAAAAGAATATTCCATTAAAATATAAAATCCAGAATCCAGAAAACAGATTTTAAATGTCGAAGTCGAATCGATTCTGAACATTTTTATGTTCAGATCAGATTAAAATACAAGAGATTTTCTCAGATAACACTCAGATAAGAGATAAAAAAAGAAAATAACAATTTATAGACTGCCTCTTTGTCGCCTATGTTATACGTTAGACATTTTTTTTTATTTATTTTATTTAAATTTAATTATTTATATTTATTATTTTCTATTTATATATTCTATTCTATTATATAGATTATTTTATTATATTTATTCTATTATATATATTTTCTATTTTTATATTCTATTTATATATATTATTATTATATTAATATTCTTTTTATATATTATTATTATATTAATATTATTAGAAGTTATAAATAGAAGTTATAAATAGAAAGAAATTTTTATAAATTATTATATTATTAATAATTTATATTAGAATTTATATTATTAATATAATTTATATTATCAATAAGAAATATTATATTATTATTATATTATAATATTATATTATTATATTAAATAATATAGATATAGAATATAAAGAAAAGAAATAAAGAAAGAAAAGAAGTTCTTTAATTAAAAAAAAAGAACTTCTTTTCTTCTTTCTATCACAGAAAATCCAACGAACCCATCAAACAAAAAAAATCCTATGGAACGGGAATAAAAGGATCCATTTATTCACGATCGGATTATATTTGTTTGATACACTGTTGTCAATATTAATATTAATGTTGAAAAAAGAATACAATGAAGAAAATAAACGAATTAAAAAAAAAATGGATTTTTGTGGTTATAAAAAACAGCATTCTATGGCAGCAATAAGAAATCCAAAATTAGGTATGAATAGAACAAGAGAGCGGGGGGAGGGGGGAGATAAGAGAGAAAAAGATTATAAAAATCTACATAAAAGTCTTCCACACCCTCTTTTTTTTTCTTTTTTTTTTTTTATATATATATATATATATTTATATTATTATTTATTTAAATTGAATTTCGTTTGTTGATTAGGATTAAGTTCCATAAAAACACCCGCCTTTTTTGAAATATCCTGAACTGTTCCTGTAGGTTGAGCGCCTTTTTCAAGGAAATATAGAATAATAGGAATATTTAAATAGGTTTGATTCTTTATCGGATCATAAAAACCCACTCTCCGAAGATCTCTCCCCTCTCTTCGGGATCGAACATCAATTGCAACGATTCGATAAACGGCTCATTGGGATAGATATAGATAAACAATACACCCCCCCTAGAAACGTATAAGAAGTTTTCTCCTCGTACGGCTCGAGAAAATTCGAAATTATGTTTATGTATAGAATTATGATGTCAAATAGATTCATAAAATCATCAAATCAATTAGACTATGATTAAAATTAAATACTTTTTCTATTCTTTCCCAAAAAAAATCACTCGTATTCGCAACCTCATAACTCAAGTTGGATAACTCTCAAATAACTCAAAGGAAAACAAAACCTTTAGTTAGGTATTTTATTTCATTTATTGAGCGGTCTCTACCCCCTTTCTTGTCTGTCTCCTTTAGCTTTCTTTAGAATCCATTTTTTGTGTAATATAGTTGTTGAGACAATTGAAAAAGGTATTTACTTGTTCCACGATCCGTTAGCTTTTCCTTGAATCATTGGGTTTAGACATTATTTCGAGGATCTTTAATCATTTCAAAAATGGCAGCAACATACCCATTTTTATTTCTTTCCATCAAAGAATCGTACAAATAGATGGTTGATTTCCCCAGATCCACTTTTGATCGAAATAGTTTTACCAATTCCAACAAATTCTACTTTTTTTTTTAACTTGCTCGAATTGGATCCTTTCGATTTCTCTAGCGAAAATATACTTACGAAGTTGTTGGAACTTATTAATTTTCACTAACCCTAGAAACTTGCCCCTGAGAAATGAATCAACTCGAGCTCCATCATGTACTATTTCCATCATCAAACCCTCCCCCCAAAAAAGAAATTCGAGTGGAATAGAACAAACGATGTCGAGAAAGAGCACCTTCATTTCTATATAATAGAAAAAAATGGTGGATATAAGAATCCACGGCTAATGTAATCATGTCTTTCAAGTCGCACGTTGCTTTTTACCACATCGTTTCAAACGAAGTTTTACCATAACATTCCTCTAGTTTGGAGCCGGCATGTAATTGATTCAATTCTGAAATCATGAATAGTCATTGATTCAATCGATCCATAAGAATCCATATTTTTTCCTTCTATATGAATGGAAGATTTCTTAAAGAAATCTAAAAAAAATTCAAATGAATTCGATATTGTAGAAATAGAATATATTATAAATATATAAATAGAAATTATAAATATATAAATAAAAAATCTTATTTAATATTTTTTCTATTTTATTAAATTAAAATAATAATATAAATTTTGAATATACGTATACAATACAAATAAAAAAAAAGAAGTTCTTTTTTAATCTACATTTTCAAAGTGACTCGATTTAGAGATGAATCATTAAAAAAAAAAAAAAAGAAGAATCACATTCTACTCAATATTATATACTCTTAAACAAAAGGTTTCTCAAAAAAAGGGCAATCTTGATTATGATATAGAATTTGTATTCAGATTCAGATATGATATATATCATGAATGGATATGCTCTGGGACGGAAGGATTCGAACCTCCGAATAGCGGGACCAAAACCCGTTGCCTTACCGCTTGGCTACGCCCCATTTTTGATTTCTATTCGACACTACTAAACACTATTATTGATATTGGTTGTTCGTCAATTCCAGTCCAAATATCTAAATATCTATAGAATAAATTGTTGCTAAAATTTTGATATGTCTAGATATAGAATGAAACTTAAATTATTGATCATTACATATAATTCAATTAAGATATTGCATGAAAGTCTGATTTCTTTATTATTTTATTATTTTGATTTTTCATTTTTTGGATTTCTTAATACTAAATATTAATGAAATAAAAAATGGAATATTAATGAAATATAAATAAGAAATTCATTATTATTATTTTTTTATTTCATTTAAGATTTATACTATTAATTATTATTAATATTAAAAAAAAAAAAAAAAAGAAATGAAATTTAAAATCCATTTATTAGAAAATTAAGAATATAATAATATAATATATTAATAATAATAATATAAACTTCAAATATAAACTGAATCTTAATACTTAATAATATTAACTTAATTTGAATTTTTTTTTAATTGAATTCACAAAAAGAAAAAATACAATTATCTTAAAGAACAAAATGTTTGTTATGCTTAATATCTTTAGTTTGGTCTGTATTTGTATTAACTCTGCTCTTTATTCAAGTAGTTTTTTCTTCGCGAAATTACCTGAAGCCTATGCTTTTTTGAATCCAATTGTCGATATTATGCCAGTAATACCTGTACTCTTTTTTCTCTTAGCTTTTGTTTGGCAAGCTGCTGTAAGTTTTCGATGAGATCCTTAATTTGAGTACTAATACTGTCCTAGAAAGATTCATAATTTATTCGAAAAAAAAAAGATTCGAACATTTGAATAATCTTTATTTCTAAGATCAGATAAGTTTTACAGTATGAATCCTCATGTGTACTATAGGAGAATCTATTCTCTTTCTTTTTTTTTTATGATCTTGGAGATTGTGTAATGCTTACTCTAAAACTTTTTGTTTACACGGTAGTGATATTCTTTGTTTCTCTTTTCATCTTCGGATTCCTATCTAACGACCCAGGACGTAATCCGGGACGTGAAGAATAAAAAATCATATTTTTGATTCTTTTGTTTTCTGTGTTTTCCTTGCTTGTGCTTGATTTTGAAATATTCTTATTATCCATTTTTCATCTTTCAATTTGAACTTTTATAAATTCTAAATATAAAAAAAATTAGAAATCAATATTTCTATTCTATTTTCAATATTTCAAAAATGAAAAAGAAATAAAAAAAAAGGTAAATAAGATACCAAATCTTTGATGAAAACGGAAAGAGAGGGATTCGAACCCTCGGTACGAAAAATTCGTACAACGGATTAGCAATCCGACGCTTTAGTCCACTCAGCCATCTCTCCCCAATTGAAAGAAAGGGGCCCTTTCTTTTCTTTTTTATTTATTTAATTTGATATTTCAAATTTAGAATTCTAAAAAAAAAAGAATATAAAATATAATAAAAAACATAAACAAATAATATAAATATAAATAAAAAAATAATAAATATATGTTTAATTAAAGGATTTAAAAGATTATTAAAATCAAATTAGTATAAATTAGAATAATTTATTAGTTTATTAGAATATTCTAATAACTTATAAATAACTTATATTAGAATCTATTTATTATATTTATTAAATTATTAAACAATAAACAATATTCTATTTATAGAATATATAGAATTCTAGAATCATATATATTATTTATATATTCTATTAGATAACATATTCTATTATATATATATTCTATCTATATATTATATAATATTATATATGGAAAATTCTATATATTATATATAGAAAATTCTAGAATAAATTAGAATAAATTCTAGAATAATTATAGAATTCAAAAAACTTGTTTTTTCAGCCCGGCCAGGTTAGTACCTAGCCGGGCCTTTTTTGTTCCCATGAATTCTGGATAAAAAAGATTTATTTGATCTGAAAAAAAAAATACTTGTTATTGAAACAAGATCAAACATAAGAATGTCATTTATTATTACTCTTTCTTTTTTTCCCGTAAAGTATCTAAAAAGAAAAAAAAAAAAGAATGGAACTAAGGATTTTTGCACAATGCATTTTTATGTTATGGCTTAAGTAGTTTTGTCGAGATGTATCTGTCAAAACACCTTTAGCAAAACAAAATCAAAAAATCCAATGGGTCCTCTTTTCTTAATTCCATTAGATCCCCTTACGAAACACGTTAACACTCTATATTTTATGATTCTTTTATGATCCTATTTCTGATTCCCTTGTTGGACAAAAGTTCCATTTATATACAATAATCACATTGAAGCGGGTATAGTTTAGTGGTAAAAGTGCGATTCGTTCTATGGATCCCTTACTAGTTAAGGGATCCCTCGTTTGATTCATATTCCGATCAAAAACTTTATTTCTTATCTTAAAAGGGTTTAATCCTTTACCTCTCAACGAAGAATTCGAGGAATAATATACATTATCGTAATTTATATTCAAAAAGAATCAATTCGAAATTGACAAATTGAATTATGAAATTACAAAAACATAAGTTTTTTGAATTGGATCAAAACTCCCAATTTTTTGAGTATGAGTAAAGGATCCATGGAAAAAGATATAGAAAGTTTTTTTTATCGTAACTAAATCTTCCATTTTTTATTTATATAGGAGAGATTGAAGCAAAATAGCTATTAAACGATTACTTTAGTTTACTAGAGATATCGACATATTTCTATTCTTTTTAGCTCGATGAAAATAAAATGCTTTTCCTAAGGATTCTCTTA